CTATAATGGTGTTCAATTATCAGAAACAGAATTTCCGAAAAACTGGTTAACAGATGGTATTCAGATAAAAATCCTATTTCCTTTCTGTCTGAAACCCTGGCGCAAATCCAAACTACGATCCCATCATAGAGATCCAATCCAAAAGAAAGGGAAAACAGAAAATTTTTGTTTTTTAACAATCTGGGGAAAGGAAACCGAACTACCTTTTGGTTCTGCCCGACAACAACCTTCCTTTTTTGAACCTATTTATAATGAATTCGAAAAAAAAAAGAGAAAAGTGAAAAAAAAATGTTTTCTAGTTCTAAGAGTTTTCAAAAAAAAAACAAAACAGTTTATAAAGGTCTCAAAAGAAAAAACAAGATGGATTATCAAAACGGTTCTATTTTTAAAAAGAAAAATAAAAGAGTTTGCAAACGTAAATCCAATTTTCTTATTTGTATTGAAGAAAGTATATGAACCGAATGAAAATGGAAAAGATTCCATAATCATAAGCAGTAATCAAATTGTTCCTGAATCGACATCGACCATTCGAATTAGATTCATGGATTGGGCAAATTATTCACTGACAGAAAAAAAAAGGAAAGATCTGTCCGATAGAACAACCCTAATCAGAAATCAAATAGAAAGGGGTGCAAAAGACAAAAGAAAAATATTTCTAACTCCGGATATAAATATTAGTCCTAACGATACAAGTTGTGGTGATAAAAGATCGGAATCGCAGAAACATATTTGGCAGATATCAAAAGGAAGAAGTAACAGATTCATATTCATACGCAAATTGCACTATTTTTTGACATTTTTCAACGAAAGAATATACATACATATCTTTCTATGTACTGTTAATGTTTCTAGAGTCAACGTACAACTTTTCCTTGAATCAACAAAAAAGATTATCGATAAATACATTCACAAAGAAGGGATTGATGAAACAAATCAAAAAAAAATTAACTTTATTTCGACTATAAAAAAGTCTCTTTCTAATATTAGTAAAAATAAATCAAAGATTTCTGGTGACCTATATTCCTTTTCACAAGCATCTGTATTTTACAAATTATCACAAATCCAAGCTATTAATAAGAAGTATCATTTGAGATCTCTACTTCAATATCGCGAAGCATATCTTATTCTTAAGGATAGAATCAGGAATTTTTTTGGAACACGAAGAATATTAGATTCCAAATCAAGGCATAAAAAACTTCCGAATTCTGGAATGAATGAGTGGAAAAACTGGTTAAGGGGTCATTATCAATACAATTTATCTCAGGCTAGGTGGTCTAAATTAGTACCGCAAAAATGGCGAACTAGGGTCAATCGGCGTCGTACGATTCAAAATAAAGACTCAAAAAAGAATTCATATGAAAAAGCCCAATTCATTCATTACGAGAAAAAAAATGATTATGAAGTGAATTCATTGACGATCAAAAAAGAAAAATTCAAAAAAAACTACAGATATGATCTTTTTTCATATAAATATATTAATTATGGGGATAGGAAAGACTCATATATTTATCCATCCTCATTACAAGTAAACGAGGCCCGAGAGATTCCATATAATTACAACACGCCTAAAATTGAACCATTTTATATACTGGGGGATATATGTATTAGTGATTATCTAGGAGAAGAGTATATTTTTGGTACGGGTAAAAGTACGGATAGAAAATATTTGGAGTGGAAAATTTTCGATTTATTTCTTAGAAAGAATATCGATATTGAGTCCTGGACCGATACGGATACCGGGACCGACATTAATAAAATGACTAAGACCGAGACTGATTATTATCAAATGATTGATAAGAAAGATCTTTTCTATCTCACGATTCATCAAGAAATCAACCCACCCAATCAAAAAAAAAAAAACTTTTTTTTGATGGGAATGAATAAAGAAATACTATATCGTAGCATATTAAATACGAAATCTTGGTTCTTCTCAGAATTTGTGCCACTTTATGATGCATATAAGATCAAACCGTGGATTATACCAATCAAATTACTTCTTTTCATTTTTAATGGAAATGAAAACATTAGTGAAAACAAAAACATTAATGGAAATCGAAAAAAGGATCTTCGTATATCATCTAATCAAAAAGAATATCTTGAATTAAAGAATCGAAATCAAGAAGAAAAAGAACAGCTCGGCCACGGAAATATTGGCTCAGACGCACGAAAACGACAAAAAGATTTTGAAAAGGATTACACGGAATCAGACATTCAAAAACGTGAAAAGAAAGGACAACCCGAGAGTAACAAGAAAGCAAAACAAGAGTTATTCCTGAAAAAATATTTGCTTTTTCAATTGAGATGGGATGATCTTTTGAATAACAGAATTTTCAATAATGTTAAGGTATATTGTTTCCTGCTTAGACTAATAAATGCAAAGGAAATTGCTATATCCTCTATTCAAGGAGGAGAAATGAACCTGGATGTAATGTTAATTCAGACGAATCCAACTCTTCCAGAATTTATAAAAAGGGGAATATTGATTCTCGAACCAGTACGTCTGTCTATAAAATGGGATAGACAATTTATTATGTATCAAACCATAGGTATCTCATTGGTCCATAATAATAAATGCCAAACTAATGGAAGATATCGAGAAAAAAGATATGTTGATGAGAATTATTTCAATGGATCCATTGTACAACATAAAAAGATGCTTGTGAATAGAGACGAAAATCATTATGATTTGCTTGTTCCTGAAAATATTCTATCCCCTAGGCGTCGTAGAGAATTGAGAATTCTAATTTGTTTCAATTCCGGAAATAGGAATGTTATGGATAGAAATCCGGTATTTTTCAATGACAACAATGTAAGGAACTGGGGGCAATTTTTGGATGAGGACAAGCATATTGATACAGATATAAATAAATTCATTCAATTCAAATTGTTTCTTTGGCCCAATTATCGATTAGAGGATTTAGCTTGTATGAATCGCTACTGGTTTGATACCAATAATGGCAGCCGTTTCAGTATGTCAAGGATACATATGTATCCACGATTCGGAATTAGTTGATGGTTGGTACATTTCCTATATATCAGGTGTCGGATTTGGATTGAATCTAGAAATGATTTGGTAGAATCTTCTTAGGTCAAAATAATTTTCTTTTGTGGGTACAGAAATTGCCCTTCTATCGAATCAAATTACAAATTGTACTTACAATTCATTTGAATTTCATTTTTATTTGATTTGATAGAATAAAGAATAAAGTAATATATGAATAAATCCAGATTATTGGGTGTATCAGATCAAAATAACTGGCATTATTATTATTCCTGATTGGTAAAATCCATATCTGTGGAAAAAAAAAAGAGAGAGAAATTTTATTTTTATGGTTATGGTCAAAAATTCATTCATCTCAGTTATTCCGAAAGAAGAAAAAAACAAAGGGTCTGTTGAATTTCAAGTAATCAGTTTCACCAATAAGATACAGAGACTTACTTCACATTTTGAATTGCACAGAAAAGATTATTTATCTCAGGTAGGTTTGCGGAAAATTCTGGGAAAACGTCAACGACTGCTGGCTTATTTGTCAAAGAAAAATAGAGTGCGTTATAAAAAATTAATCGATCAATTAGATATTCGGGAACCCAAAATTCGTTAATTTGAAGATTATTTGAATTCTTTGGTTTATTAGATCTTGAATTTTGATGAACCTCATTTATTTCCTTTTTGGCAATTCATAGAATAATGGATCGGAGAAGAAAACATATGAATGTACCGGCTACAAGAAAAGACCTCATGATAGTTAATATGGGTCCTCACCACCCATCAATGCATGGTGTTCTTCGACTTATCGTTACTCTAGATGGTGAAGATGTTATTGACTGCGAACCCGTATTGGGTTATTTACACAGAGGGATGGAAAAAATTGCGGAAAACCGAACAATTATACAATATCTTCCTTATGTAACACGTTGGGATTATTTAGCTACTATGTTCACAGAGGCAATAACGGTAAATGCACCAGAACAATTAGGAAATATTCAAGTACCCAAAAGAGCCAGCTATATCAGAGTAATTATGCTGGAGCTGAGTCGTATAGCTTCTCATTTATTATGGCTTGGACCTTTTATGGCAGATATCGGTTCACAGACTCCCTTCTTCTATATTTTCAGAGAAAGGGAATTGCTATACGACCTATTCGAAGCTGCCACAGGTATGCGAATGATGCATAATTATTTCCGTATCGGGGGAGTCGCTGCTGATCTACCTCATGGCTGGATAGATAAATGTTTGGATTTCTGCGATTATTCTTTAACAGGAATTGTTGAATATCAAAAGCTTATTACGCAAAATCCCATTTTTTTGGAACGAGTTGAAGGGGTGGGCATTATTGGTGGGGAGGAAGCAATAAATTGGGGTTTATCGGGACCAATGCTACGAGCTTCCGGAATCCAATGGGATCTTCGTAAAGTTGATCATTATGAGTGTTACGATGAATTCGATTGGGAAGTCCAGTGGCAAAAAGAAGGAGACTCATTAGCTCGTTATTTAGTACGAATCAATGAAATGACGGAATCCATAAAAATTATTCAACAGGCTCTAGAAGGAATTCCGGGGGGGCCCTATGAGAACTTAGAAGTTCGACGCTTTGATAGAGCAAGTGATTCCGAATGGAATGGTTTTGAATATCGATTCATTAGTAAAAAGCCTTCTCCCACTTTTGAATTGTCGAAACAAGAACTTTATGTGAGAGTAGAAGCCCCAAAGGGAGAATTGGGAATTTTTCTGATAGGGGATAATAGTGTTTTTCCCTGGAGATGGAAAATTCGTCCACCTGGTTTCATCAATTTGCAAATTCTTCCTCAGCTAGTTAAAAGAATGAAATTGGCGGATATCATGACGATACTAGGTAGTATAGATATCATTATGGGAGAAGTTGATCGTTGAAATGATAATTGATACGACAGAAGTACAAGCTATCAATTCTTTTTCCAGATCGGAATCCTTAAAAGAGGTCATAGACCTCTTATGGCTGCTTGTCCCTATTTTTACTCCTGTATCGGGAATCACAATAGGCGTACTCGTGATTGTGTGGTTAGAAAGAGAAATATCTGCAGGGATACAACAACGTATCGGGCCTGAATATGCCGGCCCCTTGGGAATTCTTCAAGCTCTAGCAGATGGGACCAAACTACTTTTGAAAGAGGATCTTCTCCCATCTAGAGGAGATGTTCGTTTATTCAGTATGGGGCCATCTATAGCGGTCATATCAATTCTACTAAGCTATTTAGTAATTCCTTTTGGCTATCGCCTTGTTCTAGCCGATCTCAGTATAGGCGTTTTTTTATGGATCGCTATTTCCAGTATTGCTCCTATTGGACTTCTTATGTCAGGATATGGATCGAATAATAAATATTCCTTTTCAGGTGGTCTACGAGCTGCTGCTCAATCTATTAGTTATGAAATACCATTAACTCCGTGTGTGTTATCAATATCTCTACGTGTGATTCGTTGGAACATGAACCTTTACCCCTTTCCTGGAAATAAAGGAAAGGGGTTGGATGTGTTGAATAGATACCTTTCTCTTTTTATTCATCATTCGGGTCGATGAGTTAAACCAGATAGTTATATGAGTGAAACAAAACAGCTTATGAATTTGCAGTAAGAAGATTGATTCTCATTCCCTATGTACGAGAGTAAAGTGGAAGTAAACATAAGCGGTCGAAACTGTTTACCCCAAGATTGGTTGATTAGTCATCATGACTTGAAGCGGGTGCAAAAGATCAACTGTATGGAGTTTCTACTATTGTATAGTATGTTGTTGTATGTTGTGTATGTTGTATGTATTACCATACCGGGGATCAATCAAAAATGAGTGGACGGTTAGGAACACAAAGGTACACAAAGGATTAGTGATGAAGATAATGTAAGGTATCCAAAGGGATATTTCTGCATAACATAAAAGGAATCATAATGAGGGCTTTAAGTTCGTAGAAATGATCAAGCAGTACTTCCTCACGATTCCGATCCAGAGTATGCTTCTATCCACTGATTAAATAAATGACTGTCGAGAACGAAGTAATCCTTTGATTTGATTTTTTAGAAACCCCCTTCTGAGTGAGAAAGAAGAACAGGAACGAAAGAAATGGAATGCAATAGGAAAACTGAATAATAAGAGATCTTTGTTTATTCTTTCTTTCCTCAATCCTATCCATATCCATATTCATACGGATAGAATTCTTATAATGATTTATCAACTATAACTCATGAATTAGTGTCTAATTATTTTTCGTACGAAAAGTATGGGTCGAAATATCTATTGAAACAACGAGTATTTTATTGAAGGATTAAGTTATTACTGAACTAAAAGAATTCTAAGTCTAATTAGAAAATAAAGGATGAGATCAATTCGGAAGCGCTTTTTTTTATTATGGCGGACGGAATTCCATTGGTCTAATTCGGGACTCTTCGATCCATCTTTACTCTAATCTACACTACAAACATGCCGAGGTAATAATGAACCAGTCCTTAGATTTATTTGTGGCCATCGAGGAGCCGTATGAAGCTGAGGTCTCATGTGCGGTTCTGGAATAGCGATGGGAATAGTGATGTTATCATCGACTATGATTATCTAACAGTTCAAGTACAGTTGATATAGTTGAGGCACAGTCAAAATATGGGTTTTGGGGGTGGAATCTGTGGCGTCAACCTATAGGGTTTATAGTTTTTCTAATTTCTTCCCTAGCGGAATGTGAAAGATTACCTTTTGATTTACCAGAAGCGGAGGAGGAATTAGTAGCAGGTTATCAAACCGAATATTCAGGTATTAAATCTGGTTTATTTTACGTTGCTTCTTACCTAAATCTACTAGTTTCTTCATTATTTGTAACAGTTCTTTACTTGGGCGGGTGGAATTTATCTATTCCGTACATATTCATTTCTGAACCTTTTGGAATAAATAAAACAGGTGGAGTCTTTGGAATAACAATTGGTATCCTTATTACATTAGCTAAAGCTTATTTGTTCCTGTTCATTCCTATCACAACAAGATGGACTTTACCTAGGATGAGAATGGACCAGCTATTAAACCTTGGGTGGAAATTTCTTTTACCTATTTCTCTAGGTAATCTATTATTAACAACTTCTTCCCAACTCGTTTCGCTGTAACAAAATATGATATTCTAGATTCATAACCTATCTAGAGCAAGAGAAAGAAACATCAAACTATTCATGGATATCCACGATATGTTCCCTATGGTCACTGGGTTCATGAATTATGGTCAACAAACAATACGAGCTGCAAGGTATATTGGTCAAAGTTTCATGATTACCTTATCTCACGTGAATCGTTTACCTGTGACTATTCAATATCCTTATGAAAAGTCGATCACATCGGAGCGTTTTCGTGGTCGAATCCATTTTGAATTTGATAAATGCATTGCTTGTGAAGTATGTGTTCGGGTATGCCCCATAGATCTACCCGTTGTTCATTGGAGATTGGAAACGGATATTAGAAAGAAACGATTGCTTAATTATAGTATTGATTTTGGAATCTGTATTTTTTGTGGTAATTGTGTCGAGTATTGTCCAACAAACTGTTTATCAATGACTGAAGAATATGAACTTTCTACTTATGATCGTCACGAATTGAATTATAATCAAATTGCTTTGGGCCGGTTACCAATGTCAGTAATTGGAGATTACACAATTCGAACAATTACGAATTCGACTCCAATCAAAATAATCAGGGGTAAACCTCTTGATTCAAAAACGATTACCAATTACTAAGATTCCGTTTTGATTTAAAGTAAAGGAGTGAGGCTTCTTTCATTTTGCTAGGTCAGTAAATAACTATTGATTGGCGAGAATCAAGGCTTGATTTTGATTTAGAATGGATTCATAGATCTGTGATGATTTCAAAATATAAAATTTCGAACTACTCTTTCAGATACAGTAGCGGGATTGATCCAATAACTGTATCTATATAAATCTACACCCCTTTAGGATTCAATTAGGAACGTATCATATACAAGAAAAATAAGGTAACCTCTTTTTTCTTGGGTCGGTTAGTAAGTTTATGAAATATTTCGATTTATTTATCTCTTTTTTTACACATAATGGATTTACCTGGACCAATACATGATATTCTTTTAGTATTTCTGGGATCAGGTCTTATATTAGGAGGTCTGGGGGTGGTCTTACTTACCAACCCAATTTATTCTGCTTTTTCATTGGGACTGGTTCTTGTTTGTATATCCTTATTCCATATTCCATCTAACTCCTATTTTGTAGCTGCTGCACAGCTCCTTATTTACGTAGGAGCTGTAAATGTTTTAATCCTATTTGCTGTGATGTTCATGAATGGTTCAGAATATTACAACGATTTCTATCTTTGGACCGTTGGGGATGGGGTCACTTCACTGGTTTGTACAAGTATTCTTTTTTCACTAATTACTACTATCTCGGATACGTCGTGGTACGGGATTGTTTGGACTACAAGATCAAATCAGATTATAGAGCAGGACCTAACAAGTAACGTTCAACAAATTGGGATTCATTTATCAACAGATTTTTACCTTCCATTTGAACTCATTTCTATAATTCTTTTAGTTGCTTTGATAGGTGCAATTGCTATGGCCCGGCAGTAAAGTAATTAAGTAATAAATACTTAGATCCAAAATAAAATAAATAAAGTCTTGTTTTGTTCTATGTTATCACATCCATTTTCCTTCAGTTCCATTTTCATATTCTATTGTTCATATATGAAATGAAAGGGGTTTAGTTCGATCCATTACTAATACCTTACTTTGTTTCGTACTTAATTTATATTCTAATCAAATCGGTGAAATTGTTGTTCATATTGAAATGAATCAAAATTGATGAGGGGTTGGTCAATGATGACCGAACATGTACTTATTTTGAGTGCCTATTTATTTTCTATCGGTATTTATGGATTGATCACAAGTCGAAACATGGTTAGAGCACTTATGTGTCTTGAACTTATACTGAATGCGGTTAATATAAATCTCGTAACATTTTCTGATTTGTTTGATAGTCGTCAATTAAAAGGAGATATTTTCTCGATTTTTGTTATAGCTATTGCAGCCGCTGAAGCAGCTATTGGGCCGGCTATTGTTTCATCGATCCATCGTAACAGAAAATCAACTCGTATCAATCAATCGAATTTGTTGAATAAATAGTATTAATGATATAAATAAAGACAGATATCCACAAAATATTCACTAATTTAGAACTAGCATGTATGATTCGTATGACCATGCTTGTTGAAACGTAAGAAATCAAAGTATCTTGGCCCTTGCTCATGAACAGATCCAGAAATAGATTGATTATCAAAAAAGTTCTGGTAAATCACTGATTCGTCTGGCGTCTACAACATAATATATAATTCAATTACTAATGAAGCCAGATCGAAAATTCATAAAGTTCAAAAAATTTATAGATCCAATGTCGCATTCAGTAAAGATTTATGATACATGTATAGGGTGTACTCAATGTGTACGAGCCTGCCCCACAGATGTATTGGAAATGATACCTTGGGACGGATGTAAAGCTAAACAAATTGCTTCTGCTCCAAGAACAGAGGACTGTGTAGGTTGTAAGAGATGTGAATCCGCTTGTCCAACAGATTTCTTGAGTGTTCGGGTTTACTTATGGCATGAGACAACTCGCAGCATGGGTCTAGCTTATTGATACGTTCTAGAAAAATCCACTTGAATCCATTTGATTCCTCTTTACCGACAAAAACCCGTACTCGAGAAATTATTCCGAGCGCGGGTTTTTGTGGTCAAAGTCTATCTTGTCTTTACCACGAGTTATTTTCCTTGGTTAACAATAATTGTTGTTTTGCCGATATCCGCGGGTTCGTCAATTTTCTTTCTCCCTCGTAGAGGGAATAAAAATAAGGTGGTTCGGTGGTATACTATTTGTATATGCTTATTAGAACTCCTTCTAACGACCTATGCGTTCTGTTATCATTTCCAATTGGACGATCCATTAATCCAATTAGAGGAGGCTTATAAATGGATAAATACTTTTGATTTTCACTGGAGACCAGGAATCGATGGACTTTCCATAGGACCCATTTTACTGACGGGATTCATCACTACTTTAGCTACTTTAGCGGCTCGGCCAGTTACTAGAGATTCGCGATTGTTCCATTTCCTGATGTTAGCAATGTATAGTGGTCAAATAGGATCATTTTCCTCTCGAGACCTTTTACTTTTTTTCCTCATGTGGGAATTAGAATTAATTCCTGTTTACCTACTTGTATCCATATGGGGAGGGAAGAAACGTCTGTACTCAGCTACAAAGTTTATTTTGTACACAGCGGGGGGTTCTATTTTTCTCTTAATGGGAGTTCCGGGTATGGGTTTATATGGCTCCAATGAGCCAACATTAAATTTTGAAACATTAGCTAATCAATCGTATCCTTTGGGATTGGAACTAATATTCTATATTGGCTTCCTTATTGCTTATGCTGTCAAATCGCCGATTATACCCCTACATACATGGTTACCAGATACCCATGGAGAAGCACATTACAGTACATGTATGCTTCTAGCGGGAATCTTATTAAAAATGGGAGCGTATGGATTGGTTCGGATCAATATGGAATTATTACCCCATGCTCATTCTATATTTTCTCCCTGGTTGATGATAGTAGGAGCGATTCAAATAATCTATGCAGCTTCAACTTCTTTCGGTCAACGCAATTTAAAAAAGAGAATAGCCTATTCCTCCGTATCTCATATGGGTTTCACACTTATAGGAATTGGTTCCATAACCGATACGGGAATCAATGGAGCCATTTTACAAATAATCTCTCATGGATTTATTGGTGCTGCACTTTTTTTCTTGGCAGGGACGAGCTACGATAGAATACGTCTTGTTTATCTCGACGAAATGGGAGGAATAGCTATCCCAATGCCAAAAATATTTACCATGTTCAGTAGCTTCTCGATGGCTTCTCTTGCATTGCCAGGAATGAGTGGTTTTGTTGCGGAATCAGTAGTATTTTTTGGAATAATTACTAGCCCGAAATATCTTTTAATGCCAAAAATACTAATTACTTTCGTAATGGCAATTGGAATGATATTAACTCCTATTTATTCATTATCTATGTCACGTCGGATGTTCTATGGCTACAAGCTATTCAACGTTCCAAACTCTTATTTTTTTGATTCTGGACCACGAGAACTATTTGTTTCGGTCTGTATCCTTCTACCTGTAATAGGTATTGGTATTTATCCTGATTTCGTTCTCTCGCTATCAATTGACAGGATAGAAGCTATTCTCTCTATTTATTTTCATAAATAGTTTTCATCAATAAGACATTACATTAATGTAAAAGAACTGTGTGATTTTTAAAAGCGTTCAATGAAAGAAAAAAAAATGAAGTGAATTATAATCAGATACATCTAAAGTTTTTTCGAACCATTTGAATCAAATAGTGATTCAAATGGTTCGAAAAAACTTGCACAAACCTTCTTTATATAATATACGGGACGATGTTCCTATGTATTCTTCCGGCCCTTTCTTCAATTAGTTGTTAATGTGAATGAACCATAACTATGTAGTCCTATTCCTAATAGATTGACCCCAAAATAGCATATCCAAATTATAAGAAATCCTATAGAAGCCACAATTGCCGAATCCACACCCTGAAAGCTCTGATTTGTTTTACTGTGTAAATAAATCGCGAATATGGTCCAAGTAATAAATGCCCAAGTTTCCTTGGGGTCCCAATTCCAATAAGACCCCCATGCCTCATTAGCCCATACTGCTCCCGAAAGAATACCTATGGTTAAAAAAGTAAACCCTAGACTAATGACACGATAACTACACTGATCTAATTGTTGAGTTAATTGATACCTGTGATAATTTATAAATGAAAGAAAAGAAGTGTTTTGTAAAACGCTTCTTTTTTCATTCACAAAGGAAAATGAACCAATTAAAAAATGATTGCTTTTGCGAGGAATATCTAGGTTTTTTCGAAATGTAATGACTAAAAGAGCTACGGATAATAACGATCCACATAAAAGAGCTGCATAACTCAATAACATCATACTTACGTGCATCATTAACCACTGGGATTGTAGAGCAGGTACTAATATTGCAGATTGATGCATTTTGGTTGAAAGACCCGAAGTGGCAAAGCCTTGGGTAAAAATAGCACTTGGCGCGGTTATTGCGCTTAAATAACTTTTCTGGTTCCGTCTTTTAGGAAACATATGAATAATGGAGAAACTCCATGAAAGAAACATTAAAGATTCATATAAATCGCTTAACGGCAAATGTCTCGAATAAATCCAACGAGTAACTAATAATCCTGTTATACAGAAAAAGGTAGCCATCATGGCTTTTTCTGACAAATCAAATAGTACTACGGTTTCATGGATTAATAAGGTCATCAAATGAATCGTAATAACAATTGAAATGATAGAAAAAGAGATGTGAGTTAATATATGTTCTAAAGTGGCAAATATCATAATTTTTTTTTAGGGGGGTATCCCCAGGAATGGAAATCCGGAATTGAAGTTCCACTGGCTCGGATGCCGCCACTCGGACTCGAACCGAGATGCTCTAGCACTGCTTCCTAAGAGCAGCGTGTCTACCAATTTCACCATGGCGGCTTCATCGAAATAATCATAGTCCATATGATGTTCAATCGTCGAGATTGAGGGATTTAATGCAATCTATTTTAGGAAATGTTAGAATCGATGAATAAAGACCCGTTCAAATAAATATTTAAACGCTCAATAATCCTTAGTATCGTGGCAGGGGGTTGTTTTAAACAGCGGGCTTTTCCGTATTATAAGTTCTTCTCGAATAGTTGGAACTAGACGGTTATGCCCTGAGTCCGGGTATAGAACTAAGAATTTTATTTTTCTCATTTTTTGACTTGATAGATCCGAAATGAAAAAGATTCATTTTTCAATGAACAAAATAAAACAATATTTTTTATATATCACAACTTCATCACTACATCCAAAGGATTTCTATAAAAATTTGGATAGTTTGGTATCAAAGATGTATTAATGATTGGGATCTTCATTGTATACATAACATAATTTGTGTGAGGATTTACCAAACCCATTAGGTATTGGACCGGGCATATCGTATAACAAAAGAGTTTCAATCTTTATCGGAATTCTACTGTATGCACTTTTGTATGTACTTTAACTGTATGTACTTTAACTTAGAAAACTTAGAAAATTCAATTTAAACTGATAAGATCTCTTTATATATAGATTTGAAATCTAATATTAATAGATAAAATAATTTAGATATTAGATCTAGATATATCGATTGATCGATCCTCCAGTTCAAACATGGGATAGGATCCATTGGGGTTGGATTACGTAACGTAAGATTGACTCATTATTTAGTACATAAATATCGATCTAAATGGGATCCTGGCAGTTTTATTATTTTGTTTTTTTTTATCTGTTCGAAATAAGAGGGAGTCCTTGTAGATATGTAGTGATTCAGAGAGCTACAAATCAAAGTTTTAAAATGTATATTTTAATCAATTAGTTTCAATAATCCATTGACTTTGGCTATGAATCTTACCCCCGCCTTACTTTGGAACAAAAAAGGGGGCTCTAACCTCGTTCATACTTGTTTCAGGTTTTCCAAAAATCTTAATGATGTATAACTATTGGAGATACATAATCCAATAAGCCAATCCCTTCCTAAGAAAAAAAAGTAAGAGTTTTGTTATTGTGAAAAATGAATTGATGGGGAAAGTTACAATCCCCATCTCGCGAATTATAAAAACCAATCAATGAAAGGTGAAACCTTGTATTTTGTGTCTAACTACTTCTTTCTTTTTTTTTTTCAAACAAAAAAAGAAATCATTTTTAGAACCTAGTATACAGAATAATTCGTATTCTACATACCACAACAGCTAGTTCTATCTCATATTGATGAGTTCAAAACATTAGTTAATGGGAATTCTTCATCTTATAAATTTAATCATCCAATTCATCGAGTCATGCTGATTCAGATTCAGATCATTCCAAGGCTTTATTACTTGTTTGTCGCACAAAAAAACTTTTTGAATGCCCGGTAGAAATAGATTTAGCTAAAGATAAAGCTTTTGTCGCGGCCTGATATCCCCTTCCTTTCCAAATATTTCTACGAATATGCTTTTTTGACAGAGAAGTACGTTTCTTTGGAACCGCCATTTCAAAATAAAAGGGTCACTCATTTTTATAGTTGGACGTGAAAGACATTTATTGTTCAATTCAAAATAGATTGTTCTTTCTATTAACTATTCATTATCTATCTTTATTCCATAGCCGATACTTATGCTTACTTCATAACATAGAAAAGTATGGATACAGATAGATGAGCATCGCATATGGTATCATTAAGGATAAAAAAAGAAATGAAATAGAAGAAAAAAGAAAAAACGATGTGATTTTCAAGGGAATTTTTTTTTTTTTCACATTTCCATTACATCCAATGTTCGAAGAAAGAATAATTTGTACCGATTGGGGGCTTCATATCTTTATTCAATCTATGTCTACGGGCGGGATCTACTACCGTTGAATCGGATGCCATTGATAACAATTAAAAAGGTTCCAATTCATATCTCTATATATATATATATATATATATATATATATATATATATATATATATATATTTAATAAATCGAAAAGCTTAAGAACCCTTTCCTAATTTAGGAAACCAATAATGAATGTAACCTTTTCTATTAATTGATCAAGCTCGGAGATAGAGTCCACATAATTTAAATTGAAATTAAATCAAAGTAGTTAATCCGTTAAACAATACATTACTTGATAAAATAAAGGGAATTGGAGTAATTTATCTTTTTAGTTCTATGTGAAGTGACAAGTATTCTAGGATTTTTCATAAACACATAAACATAAGTTTGTTTTATTGGACTAGAAGCCAATCAATTCCAGAATTCGTTTTAGTTAATGACTCCGAAGAAACTCAAAAAAAACTAGGTTTATTGGATCGAGTTATTGGCAGATCCGACGATACATATCAGCAGAATAAAGTACTTGAATTTTTGGTATCATTCTTTTTCCTTACTATTTTGGTATAAATATGGATAGAAATCACCGTATCGTATGTATATAGTAGAATAATTGAAAATATCGTATTTTTTATCTTAATAAATATCTTCGTTAATAACTAGGTAGTAGCTTTTAACTAGTAACTTGGTTATTTGAAGAATTGTAACTTCTTCATTTGAATTTTTTTTTTTTTTTCAATAGTTTGGAAAGAATCAGAATAATTAAGAATGAAAAATCATATTTGAGTTCTTTTATATCTTGTATATCTTGATTTTTTTTTTATTTATTTGATTATTGCTCCTTCCGGAAGAAATAAGGGCTGGTGAATGGGAAACAATTAATAAGAATAAAAAAAGAAAGTTTGATTTTCTTATGGAACATACATATCAATATGCATGGATCATACCTTTCGCTCTACTTCCAGTTACTATGTCAATAGGGTTGGGACTTCTGCTTGTTCCGACCGCAACAAAAAATCTGCGTCGTATGTGGACTTTTCCTAGTGTTTCATTGCTAAGTATAGTTATGGTTTTTTCGTCCGATCTGTCTATTCAACAGATAAATGGCAGTTCTATCTATCAACATCTATGGTCTTGGACCATCAATACTGATTTTTCCTTAGAGTTCGGCTACTTGATCGATCCACTTACTTCTATTATGTCAATACTAATCACTACGGTTGGAATCATGGTTCTTATTTATAGTGACAATTATATGTCTCATGATCAAGGATATTTGAGATTTTTTGCTTATATGAGTTTTTCCAATACTTCCATGTTGGGATTAGTTACTAGTTCCAATTTGATACAAATTCATATTTTTTGGGAACTAGTGGGAATGTGTTCATATTTATTAATAGGTTTTTGGTTCACACGACCGGCTGCCGCAAATGCTTGTCAAAAAGCGTTTGTAACTAATCGTGTAGGGGATTTTGGGTTATTATTAGGAATCTTAGGTTTTTATTGGATAACAGGGAGTTTCGAATTTCGAGATTTGTTCGAAATCTTCAATAACCTGATCCGTAATAATGGGGTCAACTCTTTATTTGCTACTCTGTGTGCCTCCCTATTATTCGTCGGTGCAGTTGCTAAATCCGCACAATTTCCCCTTCATGTATGGTTACCTGATGCCATGGAGGGGCCTACTCCTATTTCGGCTCTTATCCATGCTGCTACTATGGTAGCAGCAGGCATTTTTCTTGTCGCTCGATTTCTTCCGCTTTTCACAGTCATACCTTACATAATGAATCTCATTTCTTTGATAGGTGTAATAACGGTACTATTAGGAGCTACTTTAGCTCTTGCTCAAAGAGACATTAAGAGAAGTTTAGCCTATTCTACAATGTCTCAATTGGGTTATATTATGTTAGCCCCGGGGATAGGCTCTTATCGAGCTGCTTTATTCCATTTGATCACTCATGCCTATTCGAAAGCATTATTGTTTTTAGGATCCGGATCAATTATTCATTCAATGGAACCCATTGTTGGATATTCTCCAGATAAAAGTCAGAACATGGTTCTTATGGGTGGTTTAACAAAATATGTGCCAATTACAAAAAAGACTTTTTTATTAGGTACACTTTCTCTTTGTGGAATTCCACCTCTTGCTTGTTTTTGGTCTAAAGATGAAATTCTTAATGATAGTTGGTTGTATTCACCTATTTTCGCGATAATAGCTTGTTTCTCGGCGGGGTTAACTGCATTTTATATGTTTCGGATGTATTTACTTACTTTTGATGGTCATTTCCATGCTCATTTTCAAAATTACAGTGGCACTCAAAATAGCTCGTTCTATTCAATATCTATATGGGGGAAAGAAGGAACCAAACCAGTTAACAGAAATTTGTTTTTATCAACAATGAATAATAATGAAAAGGTTTCCTTTTTTTCGACGAAGATATACAAAATGAACGGAAATGTAAGAAATCTGATACGCTCCTGTAGGATTTATTTTGAAAATAAAGACACTTCAACGTATCCCCATGAATCAGACAATACTATGCTTTTGCCTCTACTTATATTGGTCCTATTTACTTTGTTCGTTGGATCCATAGGAATTCCTTTCGATCAAGGAGTAATGGATTTTGATATATTATCGAAATGGTTAACTCCATCAATAAACCTTTTACATCAAAATTCGAACTATTCTGTGGATTGGTATGAATTTGTGACAAATGCAATTTATTCAGTCAGTATAGCCTGTTTTGGAATATTCATAGCGTCTATTTTATATGGGTCTGTTAATTCATCTTTTCAGAATTTGGACTTAATCAATTCATTTGTTAAAAAAACAGGCTCTAAGAAAATTTTATTGGATCGAATAATAAATGTGATATACAATTGGTCATATAATCGTGGTTACATAGATGTTTTTTATGCAACATGCTTAACTACAAGTATAAGAGGATTAGCTGAAGTAACTCATTTTTTAGATAGACGGGTAATTGACGGAATTACCAATGGTGTTGGCGTTGCAAGTTTCT